ACCTTTATTAATAATAATTAAAAATACTGTTCGTATGTTATTATTTCAATTTCCCGAATGGTCGCAAGATTTAAAGAATTGGAAACGAGAAATGCATGTTAAATGTACCTATAACGGGATTCAATTATCAGAAACAGAATTTCCAAAAAACTGGTTAACGGATGGTATTCAGATAAAAATCCTATTTCCTTTTTGTCTTAAACCTTGGCACAAATCAAAATTACAATCATCTCATAAGAATCCACTGAAAAAAACGAAAGACAAAGAGAAAAAAAATGATTTTTGTTTTTTAACAATTTGGGGAATGGAAACCGAACTACCTTTCGGTCCTGGCAGAAAAAAACCTTCTTTTTTTGAACCTATTTCTAAAGAATTCAAAAAAAAAATGAAAAAATGGAAAACTAAGTCTTTTATGCTTTTAAGGATTTTAAAAGAAAAAGCAAAAATTTTTCTAAAAGTCGTACAAGAAATTCAAAACTGGATTATCAAAAGCCTTCGATTTCTAAAAGGAAAAATAAAAGAACTTTCAAAACGAAATTTAATTCTATTATTTGGACTAAGAGAAATATATGAATTAAATGAAAGTGAAAAAGATTCAACACCTAGTAATCAGACGATTGATGAACTGTCTGTTCAAAATCGATCTATGGAATGGACAAATTCTTCACTAACTGAAAATAAAATGAAAGATTTGATTGATAGAACAAAGAGAATCAGAAATGAAATAGAAGAAATTCCAAAAGAAAAAAAAAATGTAACTAATAGTTCTAACAAACCAAGTTATGATTCTAAAAAAATAGAATCATCAAAAAAAATTTGGCAGATATTAAAAAGAAAAAAAACTCGATTAATTCGTAAATCATTTTTTTTCATAAAATTTTTCATGGAACGAGTATATATAGGTATTTTTCTAGATATCATTAATATTGCAAGAATCACTACACAACCTTTTCTTGAATCAAAAAAAAAAATTATTGATAAATACATTTACAAGAATGAAGAAAATCAAGAAAAAATTAATTTTAATAAAAAAAAAAATACCATTTATTTTATTTCAACTATAAAAAACTTAATATCCAATATTCAAAAAAAAAATGAAAAAAAGGGTTGTGACCTATCCTCTTTCTCACAAGCATATGTATTTTACAAATTATCACAAATTCAAGTTATTAACTTCTATAAGTTAAAGAAGTTAAAGACTGTTCTTGAATATAACAGACGAGTAAGATCCTTTTTTGTTAAGAATCAAATAAAGCATTTTTTTGAAGAACAAGGAATCTTTCATTATGAATTGAAAGATAAAACCTTTTTCAATTGCGAAATAGATCAATGGAAAAACTGGTTAACAAATCATTATCAATACAATTTACCTCAGATTACATGGTCTAGATTAGTAGCCGAAAAATGGCGAAATAAAATCAACCAAGACTCTCTGGTTCCAAATCAAAATTTAAACAAAGACGATTCATATGAAAAAGAAAAATTTTATAATTATGAAAAACAAAAAGGTTTTGGGGCAGACTCATTATTGAATCAAAAAAAAAATTTAAAACATAATTTAAAAAAAAAAAAAGATTATATATATAATCTTTTTTGCTATAAATCAATTAATTATAAAGAAAAATTTTTTGATATGCCTCTAAGGATTGCTATAGATAATCATTTAGTCTCTACTTTTCTAGGAAAATATAATATTAGAGGTATAGGGGAAATTCCGAATAGAAAATATTTGGATTGGAGAATTCTCAACTTTTGGTTTAGAAAAAAAGTCAATATTGAGTTCTGCATCGATACCAAGACTAAAAAAAATATTAAGACTAAAGTAAATAATTATCAAAGAATTTATAAAATAACTAAAATGGGTCTTGCTAATCAAAAAAGAAACTTTTTTGATTGGATGGGCATGAATGAAGAAATACTAAGTTGTGGGCTAGCAAATTCGCAATTTTGGTTCTTTCCAGAATTTTTTTTATTGTCTAATGCATATAAAATTAAAGCGTGGGTCATACCAATCAAATCCCTTCTTTTCAATTTTAATGAAAATAAAAATCTTAATAAAAATATGACTAGAAAGAAAAAGGGTTTTATATCATCAAATGAAAAAAAATCCCTTGGAGTTTCTAATCCAAATAAAGAAGAAAAAGAAGCTGTGGGTCAAATAAAGCTTGAATCAGATAAACAGAAAGAAGGAAATCCTGAATCAGTTCTATCAAACCAAGAAAAAAATATTGGAGAAAATTATGCAGAATCAAAGAGAAAAAAACGTAAAAAGAAAAAACAATACAAAAACAATACAGAAGCGAAACTTGATTTATTTCTCGCAAGGCATTTGCGTTTTCAATTGCGATGGAATGCATTTTTAAATAAAAAAATTTTCAATAATGTAAAAGTATATTCTTTCTTGGTTAGACTGATAAATCCAAACGAAATTGCTATATCTTCTATTCAAAGAGGAGAAATTAACCTAGAGTTTCTAATTAATGAGAAGAATTTTGCAAAATTCAAAAAAAAAAAAAAAGCAAAATTTTTTATTGAACCTATTCGTTTCTCTATAAAAAACGATGGACAACTTATTATATATAGAACCATAGGTATTTCATTGGTTCATAAAAAAAAGCACCAAACAAAAAAAAGTCAAAGACAAAAAAAAAAAAGCTATATTGACAAAAAGAGTTTTGATAAATCCATTACAAAATATAAAAAAAAAACTGGAACTGGAAATAGAAACAAAAATCATTATGATTTCTTTGTTCCTGAAAAGATTCTATCCCCTAAACGACGTAGAGAATTTCGAAATTTAATTTGTTTCAAATCAAAAAATAGAAATGCTAGGTATAGAAATTCAAGATTTGATAAGAATATCAAAAACTGTGATCAAATTTTGAATAAAAAGAAAGATGTTGATAGAGATAAAAAAAACCTAATTCAATTTCAGTTCTTCCTTTGGCCCAATTTTCGATTAGAAGATTTAGCTTGTATGAATCGCTATTGGTTTAATACTAATAATGGAAATCGTTTCAGTATGATAAGAATACATATGTATCCGCGATTTCTAATTCATTGATGATAGATCAAATTTCCTATATATAATGTATAATTTCTGGTATATGAAAAAAATGTATGCACACTTCATATGGATTGTTTTCAATTTCATCTTTATAAATGAGATTCATTTAATCAACCACATAGATACCAATCAGATCCATAAAAAAATCAACGGAATCTTCTTATTTTAGATCTAAAATTACATTTTTTTTTAGAAAAATATAGCATGCGTTTTGGATACCTATCCGAATCGAATTCGGAATTGGCTTAATTAATTTTTTTATTTGATAAAATTAAGAATTAAGAGGTTGATAATTAAATTCAGATCCTTGTACAAAAATAACCAGCATTATTATTACTGATCAGTAAAATTCTTATTCTTTAAATTCCTATTAAAAAAAAGGAGGACTTCTTTTGATGATAAAAAGTTTATTCATTTCATTTCAAGAAAAAAAAGAAGAAAACTGGGGATCCATTGAATTTCAAGTATTCAGTTTCACCAATAAAATACGAAGACTTACTTCACATTTGGAATTGCACAGAAAAGATTATTTATCTCAGAGAGGTCTACGGAAAATTCTGGGAAAACGTCAACGACTGCTGACTTATTTGTCAAAAAAAAATAGAGTACGTTATAAAGAATTAATTAATCAGTTGGATATTCGGGAATCAAAAAATCGTTAAATTAAAAAATTTTGAATTAGTTAATTTATTAGATCTTGAATTTTGATAAACTTCTTTTTCAACAATTTAATTCATGCAAGAACGAATCAAGGAAAAACTTATGAATATACCAGTTACAGGAAAAGACCTTATGATAGTCAATATGGGACCTCACCACCCATCCATGCATGGTGTTCTTCGTCTAATTGTTACTCTAGATGGTGAAGATGTTGTTGATTGTGAACCAATATTGGGTTATTTACACAGAGGAATGGAAAAAATTGCGGAAAACCGAGCAATTATACAATATTTACCTTATGTAACGCGATGGGATTATTTAGCTACTATGTTTACAGAAGCAATAACCGTAAATGGCCCAGAACAATTGGGAAATATTCAAGTTCCTAAAAGGGCCAGCTATATCAGAGTAATTATGCTGGAATTGAGTCGTATAGCTTCTCATCTGTTATGGCTCGGACCTTTTATGGCAGATATTGGTGCACAGACTCCTTTTTTCTATATTTTCAGAGAACGAGAATTTGTATATGATCTATTCGAAGCTGCCACCGGTATGAGAATGATGCATAATTTTTTTCGTATCGGAGGAATAGCGGTTGATCTACCTCATGGTTGGATAGATAAATGCTTGGATTTTTGCGATTATTTTTTAACAGAAGTTGTTGAATATCAAAAACTTATTACACGAAATCCTATTTTTTTAGAACGAATTGAAGGAGTAGGGATTATTGCTAGGGAAGAAGCAATAAATTGGGGTTTATCCGGACCAATGATACGCGCATCTGGAATAGAATGGGATCTTCGTAAAGTTGATCGTTATGAGTGTTACGATGAATTTGAATGGGAAATTCAGTGGCAAAAAGAAGGAGATTCATTAGCTCGTTATTTAGTACGACTTAGCGAAATGACGGAATCCATAAAAATTATTCAACAGGCTCTGGAAGGAATTCCAGGGGGTCCCTATGAAAATTTAGAAAGCAGAGGCTTTGATAGAAAAAGGAATCCAGAATGGAATGATTTTGAATATCGATTCATTAGTAAAAAACCTTCTCCTACTTTTGAATTGTCGAAACAAGAACTTTATGTAAGAGTTGAAGCTCCAAAGGGGGAATTGGGAATTTTTCTGATAGGGGATCAAAGTGGTTTTCCTTGGAGATGGAAAATCCGCCCACCGGGTTTTATTAATTTGCAAATTCTTCCTGAACTAGTTAAAAGAATGAAATTGGCTGATATTATGACAATACTCGGTAGCATAGATATAATTATGGGAGAAGTTGATCGTTAAAATGATAATTCATACAACAGAAGTACAAACTATGAATTCTTTTGTCAGATTGGAATCCTTAAAAGAAGTCTATGGACTCGTATGGATACTTGTCCCTATATTTTCTCTTGTATTGGGGATCACAACAGGTGTACTAGTAATTGTGTGGTTAGAAAGAGAAATCTCTGCAGGGATACAACAACGTATTGGACCTGAATACGCCGGCCCTTTGGGAATTCTTCAAGCTCTAGCAGATGGGACAAAACTACTTTTCAAAGAGAATCTTCGTCCATCTAGGGGAAATACTCGTTTATTTAGTATTGGACCGTCTATAGCAGTTATCTCAATTTTACTAAGTTATTCAGTAATTCCTTTTAGCAATCACCTTGTTTTAGCTGATCTCAATATCGGTATTTTTTTATGGATTGCTATCTCAAGTATTGCTCCTATTGGACTTCTTATGTCAGGATATGGATCAAATAATAAATATTCTTTTTTAGGTGGTCTACGAGCTGCTGCTCAATCGATTAGTTATGAAATACCATTAACTCTATGTGTTTTATCAATATCTCTACGTGCGATTCGTTGAAACATAAACTTTTGTTTTTCCTATTCCTTTCGTTCTAGACAAATAGAATTGAATATATATCTTTAGTATTTATCTTTGGGGTTAATGTCAATAAAGGAAATTTGATAGTTATATATGAGTGAAAAAAAAACGGCTTATAAATTCGCAGTAAAAAGAAAAATTGAGTCTCATTTCCTATGTACAAAGGTTAAGCGGAAATAAACAGAATTGCAAAAATCACTTTACCCCAAGATTGGTTGATTAGTCATCCTGGCTTGAAGCGGGTTCAAAAGATTAACCGTATGACGTTTTCACTATCAGTTGTATAGGTTAACATACATGTATTACCAAGTGAGCGGGGATTAGGCAAAAGTGAGTGGATGGTTAGAAACACAAAAATACACAAAGAATTAGTAATAGAGATTAACCAAATTAAAAAGGATATTTATGCGTAATATAACATAAAAAAAAAGAAGGTTAATTGGGGCTTTAAATTGGTAGAAATCATCAGACAGTACTCCCCAAGATTCCGATTCAGAGTATGCTCCTATCCACCGATAAACGTAATGACTATCAGAAACGAAATAATCCTTTATTTTTTAAGTCCACCAACTTTTTTCTCAAAAAGAAGAATAGGAACGACAAAGGGATCTTTTTTTTTTTTTTATTCTTTCTTTCATATATTTCGCAAACAAAATAGAATTAGAATTTATGTCATTAATAACAAAGTAATAGGATGCCTAATTCTTTTTCGTAATCGAAAACAACAATGGGATGGGATGAAATACCTATTGATATTTTTACAAGGAGTATTTTATTGAAGAATTCAATTATTACTCAACAAATATAAATTTGAATTCGTAAAGGATGAGATGAATTCCGAAGCACTTTTTTTTATTATTAGAGTTAGAGCAGACAGAATTCCATTGGTATAATTCGGGACCCTCCGATAGATTTTGATTTCATGTATTTTACAACACACCATATCCATATAAATAATACTAACCTGGTCCTTAGATTTATTTGTGGCCCCCGAGGAGCCGTATGAGGCGAAACCCTCATGTACGGTTTTGTAATAGCGGTGGAAATAGTAATGTTATCACCGACTAGGATTTTCTAACAGTTTAAGTACAGTTGATATAGTTGAAGCACAATCAAAATATGGTTTTTGGGGGTGGAATTTGTGGCGTCAACCTATAGGTTTTATCATTTTTCTAATTTCTTCCCTAGCAGAATGTGAGAGGTTACCTTTTGATTTACCAGAAGCCGAAGAAGAATTAGTAGCAGGTTATCAAACTGAATATTCAGGTATCAAATTTGGTTTATTTTACGTTGCTTCCTATGTAAACCTATTAGTTTCGTCATTATTTGTAACAATTCTATACTTGGGCGGTTGGAATTTTTCTATTCCGTATGTATCTATTCTTGAACTATTTGAAAGGGATCAAATTATTGGAACAATAATTGGTATCTTTATTACATTGGCTAAAACTTATTTTTTCTTGTTCATTTCTATCACAACAAGATGGACTTTACCTAGGCTAAGAATGGACCAACTATTAAACCTTGGATGGAAATTTCTTTTACCTATTTCCCTCGGTAATCTATTATTAACAACTTCTTTCCAACTCTTTTCACTGTAAATAAAAAATGAATCCAACATTCATTACTTGTTTTAAACAAGAGAAAGAAACAAAGATAAAAAGATTCATAGATATTTACGATATGCTTCCTATGATAACCGGGTTCATGAATTATGGTCAACAAACGACACGAGCTGCAAGGTACATTGGTCAAGGTTTTATGATTACCTTATCCCACACAAATCGTTTACCTGTAACTATTCAATATCCCTATGAAAAATTAATAACATCGGAACGTTTCCGCGGTCGAATCCATTTTGAATTTGATAAATGCATTGCTTGTGAAGTATGTGTTCGAGTATGCCCTATAGATCTGCCTGTTGTTGATTGGAAATTTGAAACTAATATTCGAAAAAAACGATTGCTTAATTACAGTATTGATTTTGGAATTTGTATATTTTGTGGTAACTGTGTTGAGTATTGTCCAACAAATTGTTTGTCAATGACTGAAGAATATGAACTTTCAACTTATGATCGTCACGAATTGAATTATAATCAAATAGCTTTGGGTCGTTTACCAATGTCAGTAATTGAGGATTTTACTATTCGAACAATTTTGAATTCACCTCAAACAAAAAATGGATAAACCTCTTAATTTGATTAAACAATAATTCAAAATTATTAAGGCTCATTCTCTTAATCTAATATAATATATTCATAATTACTTTGTTGAAATGGATAGGTTCAAAATACACTTTAGAATTAAAGAAAAAAAAGCGAAATTAACCAATAATTGTATCTACATCAATTCATACATAATATCCATTAGATTCGAATTTAACTCTATTAAAAACATAATAATTTAACTCTATTAAAAACATAATAAAAAAAATTTCCTAGTTAAGTCAATAAGGTCATGAAAAGCATTTTTTTTTTATTTCGTATTTTACATAATATAATGGATTTGCCTGGACCAATACATGATTTTCTTTTAGTTTTTCTGGGATCCGGTCTTCTATTAGGAGGTCTGGGAGTGGTATTACTTCCCAATCCAATATTTTCGGCCTTTTCCTTAGGATTTGTTCTTGTTTGTATATCTTTATTGTATATTCTATCAAATTCCCATTTTGTAGCTGCCGCGCAGCTCCTTATTTACGTGGGGGCCATAAATGTTTTAATCATATTTGCTGTGATGTTCATGAATGGTTCAGAATATTCCAAAGATTTCAATCTGTGGACCTTTGGGGATGGAATTACTTCGTTGGTTTGTACAAGTATTCTTCTTTCGTTAATTACTACTATTCTGGATACGTCATGGTATGGGATGATTTGGACTACAAGATTAAACCAGATTCTAGAGCAAGATTTGATAAGTAATAGTCAACAAATAGGAATTCATTTATCAACAGATTTTTTTCTTCCATTTGAACTCATTTCGATAATTCTTTTAGTTGCTTTGATAGGTGCAATTGCTGTGGCTCGTCAATAAAAAACTTTCTAATTAGCAAAGAACAATCCAAATAAAACTTTTTTTATGTTATTACATTTTTTCCTTCCATTCAATTGAATTTGATTGAATACTATTTCATCTTTAAAATAGAAATTTTTTATTTGATATATATATATTACCCAATATATTTTTTGTTCGTACTTTTTTTGTTATATTCTAGTCGATTGAATCCGTTGAATTATTGTTCATATTGAAATGAATCAAAATTGATAAGGAGTTGATGAATGATACTCGAACATGTACTTGTTTTGAGTGCCTATTTATTTTCTATCGGTCTTTATGGATTGATCACGAGTCGAAATATGGTTAGGGCTCTTATGTGTCTTGAACTTATACTCAATGCGGTTAATATGAATTTCGTAACATTTTCTGATTTTTTTGATACTCACCAACTAAAAGGAGATATTTTTTCCATTTTTGTTATAGCAATTGCAGCCGCTGAAGCAGCTATTGGATCAGCTATAGTCTCATCAATTTATCGTAACAGAAAATCAACTCGCATCAACCAATCGACCTTATTGAATAAGTAGCACAAATAAAAAAAATCATAGATTTCAATTAGCATATAATAGGTTGTAATGATATTTGTAAAAATATAAGAAATCAAAGTATTTTGGCCCTATTTTTTTTATCAATTGAGCCAGAATTCATTAAAAAAATTCTGGTAAAGGAAATTATTGATTCATCTAGTATTTTAATATATGATTCAGTTATACGTTTACTAGATTGAAAATTTATGACATTCAAAAAACTATAGATCCTATGTCACATTCAGTAAAAATTTATGATACCTGTATAGGATGTACTCAATGTGTCCGAGCATGCCCTACAGACGTATTAGAAATGATACCTTGGGACGGATGTAAAGCTAAGCAAATTGCTTCCGCTCCAAGAACAGAGGACTGTGTTGGTTGTAAGAGATGTGAATCCGCCTGTCCAACGGATTTCTTGAGCGTTCGAGTTTATTTATGGCATGAAACAACTCGAAGTATGGGTTTAGCTTATTGATACGTTACCGAAAGTCTCATTTGAATACATTTTGAATACATTTGATTTTTTTTATTGACAAAGGCTCGTACTCAAAAAAGTCAAATTATATATTTTTTTTTATTTATATATATTTTTTTGAGTACGGATTCTTTGGACCTGGTGTATCTTGTCTTTACCACGAATAATTTTCCTTGGTTAACAATAATTGTAGTTTTTCCAATATCTGCAGGTTCATTAATGTTCTTTTTCCCGCATAGGGGAAATAAAGTAAAGAAATGGTATACTATATGTATATGTATCTTAGAACTTCTTCTAACGACCTACGCTTTTTGTTATAATTTTAAAATTGACGATCCGTT